TCAAGTAGATCATTTAATTCTAATTCAGTTTTTTTGAGGTGCATAAGTATTTAGTTTATAGTAATCAAATTATAAGTAAAAATAAAAAATAATAAGCATGGAGTTTTGCTTGAGGTCATAAGATCTAATTGTATAAAGGATCCGAAGTTTTTGATAATTACTTTTTATTATTTCCTCCAGATCCATTTTATTTCTACCTAGATTCATAATTAGTAATCGTAAAGACTCTATAAACAGGATAAAAGAGTAAATTCTTATCATAAGTTATGAAAAAAAAAAAATGAATGTTCCCTTACCTTATTAAAATGTAGAAAAAAAAGAATAGAAATCTTGCTTTTATTTTTCTATATTCCCCGATAACTTCCATTTTTTACTAGGAATCCCTGTTGGATAGTATTCTAACGAATCCTTTGATAACTTGTAAGAAACTCTTTTGGTCTTTATTAGAAGATAAGTATAAGAAAACAAGAATAATCATAAATATAAAGGTACACTTATTTAGTTCTATATTTCTTGTACCTATACCTATTATTATATACTGATAATAGATATACTTATCATAAGATATCTTTAAAACAGGTACAAATATTAAATCGAGGTATCCATTCTATGACAACTTTCAACTTACCCTCTTTTTTTGTGCCTTTAGTGGGTCTAGTATTTCCGGCACTTGCAATGGCTTCTCTATCTCTTCATGTTCAAAAAAACAAGATTGTCTAGATTATTCAGGACCTAATCTCATCCATTTTTTTCAAGGCTCGGACTTGGATCATAATACAGATATCCATTTAGTAGAATAGGGTACGGTGCGTGTCTTCTTCCGAACACAAACGAAAAAGCTGTTATGCGCGTGTAACCATGACATGATATATGGTATGGTGCATTATATCTATTTTATTTTTATTTAAAAGGAATTAGCAAATGTCTGAAATGAAAAGTAAAAGTATCTATATGGATGTAGATATCCATAGTGGGATCATATGAAGATATATATATTTTTTTTATCTAACTGATTCGATGAATTACTCCTAATGGTTCACATGATAATAATAGTGCTAGTTGATGAGAGTTACTTCGGGAATAAAAAAAAAATAAAGAAAGTAAAATTAATTTGGGTTATTCTCTCAATTCCAATAAAATGAAACAACTGGATCTAGTATGAACTGGCGATCAGAACGTATATGGATAGAACTTATAGCGGGGTCTCGAAAAACAAGTAATTTCTGCTGGGCCTGTATCCTTTTTTTAGGCTCACTAGGATTCTTATTGGTTGGAACTTCTAGTTACCTTAGTAGGAATCTTATATCCTTATTTCCTTCTCAGCAAATTCTTTTTTTTCCACAAGGGATCGTGATGTCTTTCTATGGGATCGCAGGTTTGTTCATTAGCTCCTATTTGTGGTGCACAATTTCGTGGAATGTAGGTAGTGGTTATGATAGATTCGATAGAAAAAAGGGAATAGTGTGCATTTTTCGTTGGGGATTCCCTGGAAGAAACCGTCGCATCTTCCTTCGATTCCTTATGAGAGATATTCAGTCGATTAGAATAGAGGTTAAAGAAGGTATTTACCCTCGGCGTGTACTTTATATGGAAATCAGAGGCCAGGGTGCCATCCCCTTGACTCGTACTGATGAGAATTTGACTCCGCGAGAAATTGAAAAAAGGGCTGCGGAGTTGGCCTATTTTTTGCGCGTACCAATTGAAGTATTTTGAAATGAATTGAAGAATTAATGCTTTCGCAGCATTGAGTAAGGACCTCATAAATTTTGTTATATAACAACTTAGCTTAAGTTTTTTCAGAGCGCTCAAAACAGAGGATCAAAAAATCGGGTCGTTTATAACTATAATCATTCTATTTATCTCTTTTTTTGCTACTCGTTTTTGATTTTATCATATCCATATTTTTCTGAAATTTCCCTCAATTATTCCCGGTCTATGGGTAGCCGGCGAAATTTTTCGAAATAATTGATCTAAGGGGGTTCTTTTGCCTCGAAATCCGAAAAAGCTTTTTTTGAAGTGGCTCGATGAGGGATTCATCGAAAGGATGAAGTTGCTTCGAATGAAGAAATAATAAAACAACATATTGTTTCCAGATCCAAGGACTAACCAATTAATGAAAAAGGGAGGGAGTAGATCTATAGATTCAATACCTTGTTATAGAACTCGTGTTTCGTGGAAATATCAGATTGGATAGAGTCGAGGAATGAGGTGGTTTCATTAGCAATTCACAGATTAAAAATGTCAAAAAAGAAAGCTTGCACCCCCCTTCTATATCTTGCATCTATAGTATTTTTGCCCTGGTGGATTTCTCTCTCATTTAATAAAAGTATGGAATCTTTGGTGACTAATTGGTGGAATGCGCGGCAATCCGAAGTTTTTTTAAATGATATTCAAGAAAAGGGCGTTCTAGAAAAATTTATAGAATTAGAAGAACTATTCCTTTTGGACGAAATGGTAAAGGAATACCCGGATACACATATACAAACGCTTTCTATAGGAA